TTGACAATTTCAAAAAAATGATCATACTATGATCATAGTATGAGGGCGGTTGGAAAAGTAGGCCCCCATCGTCTAGTGGTTTAGGACATCTCTCTTTCACGGAGGCAGCGGGGATTCGAATTCCCCTGGGGGTAGGGTACTACGAAAGGAAGTTGATCATGGATTACGAATAAGCCTAAAATGGATTCTTCCTGGGTCGATGCCCGAGCGGTTAATGGGGACGGACTGTAAATTCGTTGGCAATATGTCTACGCTGGTTCAAATCCAGCTCGGCCCAAAAATTAGCCAATCTACCATCTACCATGAGATGGTATAACCCCTTGTACTTCAGAAATACTCCATACGAAGAGAAAAAAAGAAGCAAACTTTATGCTAGATCCCTTATTTCGCTGGGATTGTAGTTCAATTGGTTAGAGCACCGCCCTGTCAAGGCGGAAGCTGCGGGTTCGAGCCCCGCCAGTCCCGACGCATCCAATATCCAAGAAATCCATCAATTCATTTTCCCTTTCTATGAACTATGTAAAGGGTGTTGGGGGCATAATTTCATTCCCAAAGAAAAAAAGAGTTTCTAACTTTTCTAACTTAAGTCTTTTTTTTTAATTCGCTTTTCTTCTTTCTTTAGGTTCGCTTTTCTTCTTTCTTTAGGTTTTTAACTAGTAACTAGTTGACTAATAGAAGGGCAATCGGGTGGTGCTTTATCAGATGATTGATTGTATAAAGAAGGCGCAAGGTAGGTTAAAAAAAACAAGGAAACAGATGATAAATAAAGGAATTTTGAGTTGATTGGGCCATAAATCCAAATCCAAGTTGGATTCGGTATGGATAAAATAACTTCCTATGTTATAATATTATACTATTCAAGTCTCGACGACAAATTTATTTGATAAATCAGATATTGTTATTCATGATATTGATCTGATTCAAGACCATTGAGAGGTAATTCATTCATTGAATTTACAGACGAAAGGTTTATCATCTCTAGGGGATTAAATCCCGAGTTATTGTGAAGTAAAAAAACCGATGAGATTATGGAAGTCAATATTCTTGCATTTATCGCTACTGCACTATTCATTCTAGTTCCTACTGCTTTTCTACTTATCATTTACGTAAAAACAGAAAGTCAGTCAAAATGATTAATTCCGTTGAATTTTAAAATTCAATGAAATGAAACTTTCCTTCTGATTTTTTATCAAAAATTGACGAAGTCAAAAATCGTCAATATTCTATAAATTTGATAGTATGGTAAGAAAGAAATAAATGAATCTTTCTTTCTACCATACTATCTACCTCTCTATTTATATCTATTTTTTAGTCTATATCGATAAAGTTTTTAATCTAGAAAGAATAAAGTAAGTTTCTCTAGATCAATCTACATTATCAATCTACACTATTGTCTTTCTATATGTGTATAGATTTGTTTGGAATTGACATAACACCCAATTTGCTACATCTATTTGTTCCAATCATCTGAATCCCTTTCTTTTCGAAATACAAAATGGGAATCACTGAAATATCTCTTTGATTGAAAGAGTCTGCTTCATATCCTAGATTCCTCAATTGGAATTCAATTAGATTAGAAATTCAGATATTTTTTTTAACAGTTCAAAATTACTAGTTCAAAACGAGTTTGAGAATGATCTATCAAAAATTGATATTGATACGGTTTGGTTTGATTCCTCAACTCAATTATCAATTAGTATTTAGAGCCCACTTCTTCCCCACACTACGAGTGAAAGGGAAAATGTAAAGACTACCATTAAAGCAGCCCAAGCGAGACTTACTATATCCATGTGAATTATGTCCCCTATCTCTAGAAATACAAAGGAATTCTTCCATTATTCCTCACTAATAATAATGGAATCAATGGCGCAGAGTCAAAAAGGGATTTCAGCAGAACACTGTTGAGAAACCAATAAAAAAAATGGATTCTGATTTCGAATCGGGAAAAATTAAACACAAGCAAGATACGTAGTAACATCCCAAGTAAATGGGCCCATGTAGAAATACGAATCAAATAAAAAAAAGAAGCCCCCCTTTGTTTTATTTGATTGATTTTCGTAAGTAAAAACAGAAAGGGATAAAAAGGTATAAATCCCTAAAAGCGATGCTTGACTAGGGCTTTAAGAAAAGAAATTTTTTATTTTTGCCCCCTTTTCTATAAAATTCTATATCTATAAAAGTCAATTATCCATCGAATCTTGATTGGATACCCTCAGAGATTCTCGCGAGTCCGTCGTATCGAAACTTTTCTTTCCAATCAAAAATTCTTAATTGAATCTGATTTCCTATCAGGCTCTACAATCTGATTCAAGATCCATTCATTAGACACTCCCTTAGTGATAGAAGATAATCGTGAAGTCTTGATAGTCCCCCTGCCATACTAGATTCCTTATGATTAGAATCAAACAAAATATCAACATTCCGCTGCTTCTCACAGGTAAGAATTCTGCGAGTTATATCAGCAGAACAGAAGAAGAGATTTCTAAGTTTTTTGTTTGTT